GACAGGATTGACTGACGCTGTTCAAACAGGTACAGGTCAACTAAACGGTACTCCGGTAGCCCTTGGGGTTATGGATTTTCAGTTTCTGGGGGGTAGTATGGGATCCGTAGTAGGCGAAAAAATAACTCGTTTGATCGAGTATGCTACCAATCAATGTTTACCTCTTATTTTAGTGTGTTCTTCCGGAGGAGCACGAATGCAAGAAGGAAGTTTAAGTTTGATGCAAATGGCTAAAATTTCTGCCGTTTTATGTGATTATCAATCACGTAAAAAGTTATTCTATATATCAATTCTTACATCTCCTACTACCGGTGGGGTGACAGCTAGTTTTGGTATGTTGGGGGATATTATTATTTCCGAACCCTATGCCTATATTGCATTTGCGGGTAAAAGAGTAATTGAACAAACATTGAAAAAAGCTGTGCCTGAAGGTTCACAAGCGGCTGAATCTTTATTACGTAAGGGCTTATTAGATGCAATTGTACCACGTAATCTTTTAAAAGGTGTTCTGGGTGAGTTATTTTCGCTCCATGCTTTTTTTCCTTTGAACAAAAATTAAATAAAATAGAACAGTTAGTTTATCAGAATTAAACGAAAACCCTGAAAAATTTATTTTTCTTTCGGGAAGTTCAAATTAGACTAGACAAATAAAACAAAGTTCATTTTCCTCTCTTGCTTGCATATGTATAGATAATTCAAATAGAGATATATACAGATCTATAGAGAGTCTTCCATCTTTTTGCATTTCCCGAAAATTCCCTGTTGTTGGATCAGAGTCTAATCCATTTTGTAGAAATGTGTAATGGAATAAACTTTTTTCTTTATTAATGACTATATAGAAGAAAAAAAGAACAAAAAGAATAATAAATCTAACAGGGGGATTATGATAAATCTATTTTTTTTTAAAGATGAATAAGTCCATTCATTTATTTTGTTTGGCATTTCTTGTACCTATTTTTTTATTCTATTTCTATTAGGTTTTATTCTATATATTTCTATATAGGTTGTATATTAGTATTAGATATATATTTACTTAAAGATACTTAGTATAATTATATAATATATATAATAGAAATAATAAAAATACAAGATATTCTAAGATATCTTTAGAATTCAGAATATAACAATAACAGGTACAAATATTAAATTGAGGTACCCATTTTATGACAACTTTCAATAACTTACCCTCTATTTTTGTGCCTTTAGTAGGCCTAGTCTTTCCGGCACTTGCAATGGCTTCTTTATTTCTTCATATTCAAAAAAATAAGATTTTTTAGATCGGATGAGACCTAATCGTATCACTCCTTTTTTTATTTTAAAAACTTCGATTCGATAAGACCCATTTGGTAGAATATTGTATAACACATAGATTCCTACAAACATAACTAAAAAAGCTCTTTTGAAAAATGGATAATAATCGGGCCGATGTATGAAATTCAAGTCAATGTATTTATTTGTATTATAGTTATAGGGGATCATCTAAAGGAAGGAAATTTTATTATTTTAAATATAAACAATTCGATTAATTACTCCTAAGGTAAAGGTTCACAACAAAATAGTTGATGAGAGTTACTTTGAAAACAAAAAAAGGAAAGTCATATTTTCTCAATTCAAAAAAATTGTATAACTGGATCTAATATATATGAGTTGGCGATCAGAATTTATATGGATAGAATTTATAACGGGGTCTCGCAAAACAAGTAATTTCTGCTGGGCCTTTATCCTATTTTTAGGTTCATTAGGATTCTTATTGGTTGGAACTTCCAGTTATCTTGGTAGAAATGTTATATCGTTATTTCCGTCTCAGCAAATCATTTTTTTTCCACAAGGGATTGTGATGGCTTTCTATGGGATCGCAGGTCTCTTTATTAGTTGCTATTTGTGGTGCACTATTTTGTGGAATGTGGGTAGTGGTTATGATCTTTTCGACCGAAAGGAAGGAATAGTGCGTATTTTTCGTTGGGGATTTCCTGGAAAAAGTCGTCGCATCTTTTTACGATTCCTTATGAAAGATATTCAGTCCATCAGAATAGAAGTTAAAGAGGGTGTTTCTGCTCGGCGTATCCTTTATATGGAAATTCGAGGTCAAGGGGCTATTCCTTTAATTCGTACTGATGAGAATTTTACTACACGAGAAATTGAGCAAAAAGCTGCTGAATTGGCTTACTTCTTGCGTGTACCAATTGAAGTATTTTGAAATGAATTAATTTTAAAAGACTAAATGCTTTGGCAGTAGGACGAAAAAACTAAAGAATTTTTTTCTTTTTTTTTCAATTGAACATTAATCTATTCTTTTATGCTCGTTTTTTTATATATTTGATAGAAACGGAGGTTCTTCGTCTCGAAAATAGAATAATATTTTTTATTTGACAAAGTTCTTTTAGTATTGATCGAAAAAAAGGGGAATAACATCCTGGAAACCAAAATTTTTCTTGATTCAAATTGGAAGTGTATTCTGAGTCTATTTCTGTATTCTTTTTAGATTCACAGCAAAGACTCAGTATTGAATCAAAAGAAAAAGATAAAATGGATTCATAGGCTCAATACATTTTATTCGAATTAGAATAGAAAGTCATCCTCGATCAAAATATTAGATCTAATATAATCAACAAATGAGGTGGGTTCATTAACAATTCACAGATTCAAAATGACAAAAAAGAAAGCATTTAGTCCTTTTTTTTATTTTACATCGATAGTCTTTTTACCCTGGTTGATCTCTCTCTGCTGTAATAAAAGTTTGAAAACTTGGATTACTAATTGGTGGAATACTAGACAACGCGAAACTTTTTTGAATGATATTCAAGAAAAAAGTGTTCTAGAAAAATTCATACAATTAGAGGAACTACTCCAGCTGGATGAAATGATAAAGGAATACCCAGAAACCGATTTACAACAATTTCGTCTAGGAATCCACAAAGAGACGATCCAATTCATCAAGATACACAACGAGTATCGTATGCATACAATCTTGCACTTCTCGACAAATCTAATATCTTTCGTTATTCTAAGTGGTTATTCCTTTTGGGGTAAGGAAAAGCTTTTTATTCTGAATTCTTGGGTTCAAGAATTCCTATATAATTTAAGTGATACAATTAAAGCTTTTTCTATTCTTTTATTAACTGATTTATGTATCGGATTCCATTCGCCTCACGGTTGGGAACTAATGATTGGTTATATTTACAAAGATTTTGGGTTTGCTCATTATGAGCAAATTTTATCTGGTCTAGTTTCTACCTTTCCAGTCATTCTTGATACAATTTTTAAATATTGGATCTTTCGTTATTTAAATCGTGTATCTCCGTCACTTGTAGTGATTTATCATGCAATAAATGACTAAAAAATGATTCACTGATCCAATTATAATCTTTCTTACCTTATACATCATAACCAAATTAAAGTCGTATTTACTTTACTCCTTTTACCCATGAGGGATTCCTTGTATATTTCAACAAAAAATTTGTATTTTTTCAGTAAATGTAAATAGCAGAATTGTGGCTAGGGAAGTATATTATCGACCTACCTAACTTTATTGTAGAAATTTTCGGGATAAATGATTGGACCATGCAAACTAGAAATACCTTTTCTTGGATAAGGGAAGAGATTACTCGCTCCATATCTGTCTCACTCATGATATATATAATAACTTGGGCATCCATTTCAAGTGCATATCCGATTTTTGCCCAGCAGAATTATGAAAATCCACGAGAGGCAACTGGGCGTATTGTATGTGCCAATTGCCATTTAGCTAATAAGCCCGTGGATATTGAAGTTCCACAGGCGGTACTTCCTGATACTGTATTTGAAGCAGTTGTTAAAATTCCTTATGATATGCAACTAAAACAAGTTCTAGCTAATGGTAAAAAAGGAGCTTTGAATGTGGGAGCTGTTCTTATTTTACCGGAGGGGTTTGAATTAGCCCCCCCCGATCGTATTTCACCCGAGATGAAAGAAAAGATAGGAAATCTTTCTTTTCAGAATTATCGCCCCAATAAAAAAAATATTCTTGTGATAGGTCCTGTTCCTGGTCAAAAATATAGTGAAATAACCTTTCCTATTCTTGTCCCAGACCCTGCTACTAATAAAGATGTTCACTTCTTAAAATATCCTATATACGTAGGCGGAAACAGGGGAAGGGGTCAGATTTATCCTGATGGTAGCAAAAGTAACAATACAGTTTATAATGCTACGGCAGGAGGGATAATAAGCAAAATTTTACGAAAAGAAAAGGGGGGATACGAAATAACCATAGTGGATGCATCGAATGGACGCCAAGTGATTGATATTATCCCCCGAGGCCTAGCACTTCTTGTTTCAGAGGGCGAATCCATTAAACTCGACCAACCATTAACGAGTAATCCTAATGTGGGTGGGTTTGGTCAGGGGGATGCGGAAATAGTACTTCAAGATCCATTACGTGTCCAAGGCCTTTTGTTCTTCTTAGGATCGGTTGCTTTGGCACAAATCTTTTTGGTTCTTAAAAAGAAACAGTTTGAGAAGGTTCAATTATCCGAAATGAATTTTTAGATCTGTCTATTTAGCTTTATCAAATTCGTAAAAAAGAACCAAAAAAATTATGAAAAGCCTTTTGCCTCTCTTTAGATTTTATATTCCTTTTCGACCAGATGCCAGGAATTACTTGTATCATAGTCCTAATCCTAGTATGTATATTGAGAAAAATTCACTTTACCCCCTTTTCTTTATTTTTCAATACAAATTTGAAAAATGGGAAGGGGTGTGATGTAACTTTGTCGTTATTGACCAATTGAAATTGATAGAATGTATCAATAATCAAGAGTTTTTTTCTATTAGAATGGAAAAATTTGACTAGATACTAAAATAAGATAAGGAAAGCAAGCGCAGAAAAAAGGGGAACCATAAATCGGCGAAACAACAAATTTTAGGGCCTGTAGGGAGTATTATTTGTCTTGCTAGTCTTCGACACAAGAAAAGGATGTCTAAAATTCCTTTTCTTGTGTCGATCTTGTCCTTCTTGATTCCAT